ATCAAATCACTTTTTCGAAAAATACGAGACATCTAAGTCATACAAGTAAAGAGATCTATTCATTGATAAGAAAAACAAAAAATGTGAACGTTGATTGGATTGATGATAAAATAGAATCCTGGGTCGCGAACAGTGATTCGATTGATGATAAAGAAAGAGAATTCTTGGTTCAGTTTTCCACCTTAACGACAGAAAAAAGGATTGATCAAATTCTATTGAGTTTGACTCATAGTGATCATTTATCAAAGAATGACTCTGGTTATCAAATGATTGAACAACCGGGAGCAATCTACTTACGATACTTAGTTGACATTCATAAAAAGTATCTAATGAATTATGAGTTCAATACATTCTGTTTAGCAGAAAGGCGGATATTCCTTGCTCATTATCAGACAATCACTTATTCACAAAACTCGTGTGGGGCTAATAGTTTTCATTTCCCATCTCATGGAAAACCCTTTTCGCTCCGCTTAGCCCTATCCCCCTCTAGGGGTATTTTAGTGATAGGTTCTATAGGAACTGGACGATCCTATTTGGTCAAATACCTAGCGGCAAACTCCTATCTTCCTTTCATTACAGTATTTCTGAACAAGTTCCTGGATAACAAGCCTAAAGGTTTTCTTATTGATGATATCGATATTGAGGATAGTGACGATATTGAGGATAGTGACGATATTGATCGTGACCTTGATACGGAGCTGGAGCTTCTAACTAGGATGAATGCGCTAACTATGGATATGATGCCGGAAATAGACCGATTTTATATCACCCTTCAATTCGAATTAGCAAAAGCAATGTCTCCTTGCATAATAGGGATTCCAAACATTCATGATCTGGATGTGAATGAGTCGAATTACTTATCCCTCGGTCTATTAGCGAACGATCTCTCCAGGGATTGTGAAAGATGTTCCACTCAAAATATTCTTGTTATTGCTTCGACTCATATTCCCAAAAAAGTGGATCCCGCTCTAATAGCTCCGAATAAATTAAATACATGCATTAAGATACGAAGGCTTCTTATTCCACAACAACGAAAGCACTTTTTCACCCTTTCGTATACTAGGGGATTTCACTTGGAAAAGAAAATGTTCCATACTAATGAATTCAGGTCCATAACCATGGGTTCCAATGTACGAGATCTTGTAGCACTTACCAATGAGGCCCTATCGATTAGTATTACACAGAAGAAATCAATTCTAGACACTAATACAATTAGCTCTGCTCTTCATAGACAAACTTGGGATTTGCGCTCCCAGGTAAGATCGGTTCAGGATCATGGGATCCTTTTCTATCAGATAGGAAGGGCTGTTGCACAAAATGTACTTCTAAGTAATTACCCCATAGATCCTATATCTATCTATATGAAGAAGAAATCATGTAACGAAGGGGATTCTTATTTGTACAAATGTTACTTCGAACTTGGAACGAGCATGAAGAAATTAACGATCCTTCTTTATCTTTTGAGTTGTTCTGCCGGATCGATCGCTCAAGACCTTTTGTCTCTACCCGGACCCGATGAAAAAAATGGGATCACTTCTTATGGACTTGTTGAGAATGATTCTGATCTAGTTCATGGCCTATTAGAAGTAGAAGGCGCTCTGGTGGGATCCTCGCGGACAGAAAAAGATTCCAGTCAGTTTGATAATGATCGAGTGACATTGCTTCTTCGGCCCAAACCAAGGAATCCCTTAGATATGATGCAAAATGGATCTTGTTCTATCGTTGATCAGATATTTCTCCATGAAAAATACGAATCGGAGTTTGAAGAGGGGGAAGGAGAAGGAGTCCTCGACCCGCAACAGATAGAGGAGGACTTATTCAATCACATAGTTTGGGCTCCTAGAATATGGCGCCCTTGGGGCTTTCTATTTGATTGTATCGAAAAGCCCAATTCATTGGGATTTCCCTATTGGGCCAGGTCATTTCGGGGCAAGCGGATCATTTATGATGAAAAGGATGAGCTTCCAGAGAATGATTCGGAGTTCTTGCAGAGTGGAACCATGCAGTACCAGACGCGAGATAGATCTTCCAAAGAACAAAGCTTTTTTCGAATAAGCCAATTCATTTGGGACCCTGCGGATCCACTCTTTTTCCTATTCAAAGATCGGCCCTTTGTCTCTGTGTTTTCACATCGAGAATTCTTTGTAGATGAAGAGATGTCAAAGAGGCTTCTTACTTCCCAAGGAGATCCCCCCACATCAATATATAAACGCTGGTTTATCAAGAATACGCAAGAAAAGCACTTCGAATTGTTGATTCATCGCCAGAGATGGCTTAGAACCAATAGTTCATTATCTAATGGATTTTTCCGTTCTAATACTCCATTCGAGAGTTATCAGTATTTATCCAATTTGTTCCTATCTAACGGAAGGCTATTGGATCAAATGACAAAGACATTGTTGCGAAAAAGATGGCTTTTCCCGGATGAAACGGTTGTTGCTATTTGCTCCAATAACGAATCGTTGGTTTCAGTTTAACTGAATAACGAAATAAAATAGAT